AGGAGGATTTTCAATGCGAGATATAAAAACATATCTATCCGTGGCACCCGTGTTAAGCACTCTATGGTTCGGGGCTTTAGCAGGTCTATTGATAGAGATCAATCGTTTATTCCCAGATGCGTTGACATTCCCTTTTTTTTGATTCTAGTCTAGTTAGGGATGAAGAAGATTAGAGATACAATAAATTATCTGTGATTAACCCCCCTTTTTTGTTTTGTTCTTTCTGTACTGTAATGTAAGTTTTTTAGAAAAAAAAAAAAGGAAAGCGAAAGAATCAAAGAGGATTCATCCGCAATGAAAAAATAAACTCGGGATCAGGATGAATTAATAGAGGGAGAAAAGAAATGGAAATTAGGGGTCGAGACAATAAAAGCATACAAGATACTTAAATGAAATACTGGTATTAGAACTTATGGATAGTTAGAAATCATTGTATTACTTATTATTATTTCTCTATTGATTGCACATTTTATTTCCGAATTGGATTTCGAGTCAGCAACTTCTTTATTTGCTTTTTTTTTTTTTTCTTCGTTTCGTATCGAAAATGGAAGAGTTGAGTGAATAAAAAAAAAAGGAGGTTCATGGCCAAGGGTAAAGATGTCAGAGTAAGAGTTATTTTGGAATGTAACAGTTGTGTCCGAAACGATATTAATAAGAAATCACGGGGCATTTCCAGATATATTACTCAAAAGAATCGACACAATACGCCTAGTCGATTGGAATTGAGAAAATTTTGTCCCTATTGTTACAAGCATACGATTCATGGGGAGATAAAAAAATAGAGAAAATATAACACGTGTGTAACCCCTCTAAGGAACAGGAATAAATTACATAACATAATAATAATATATATATTATATAAATAAACGATAAAAACAAAACAACCAAATCCTATTTCGATCGGATCCCAAATTAAATTAGAATTAATAAATAGGATTTTAAAGAAAAGATAAGGAATAAACCATGGATAAATCCAAGCGACTTTTTCTTAAATCCAAGCGGTCTTTTCGTAGGCGTTTGCCCCCAATTGGGTCGGGGGATCGAATTGATTATAGAAACATGAGTTTAATTAGTCGATTTATTAGTGAACAAGGAAAAATATTATCTAGGCGAGTGAATAGATTGACTTTGAAACAACAACGATTAATTACTATTGCTATAAAACAAGCTCGTATTTTATCTTTGTTGCCTTTTCTTAATAATGAGAAACAATTTGAGAGAACTGAGTCGACTCCTAGAACTACAGGTCCTCGAACTAGAAATAAATAGATAGGCCCATTCCTCAATTGTAATTGAATCAAAATTACAATACGAACCCCAACTCAGATTGATTTTTTGTTCAAAAAATTTGAGAATCCAGATTGGATTGTCACGTCGTAAGAAAAAAATCGTAAGAAAAAAAAGATTTCTTCTTTTTTTCGTGTTCATTCATTTTGACTTTATCCTATTATCATATTAATTTCTACTCTACCTTCCCGGAGCTTATTCTCCGGGGCTCCGTTTCGTTTAGTTTAAATCATTACGGTGTATTCCTTCCAATCTCCTTATTTAATGATTGTATTGGAAATCATGTAAAGACAATTCGTATTTGATATGGCTATTTGTGCAAGTATTTTACGATTAAGAAGCAACTGCCTCTTGTACAGATCATTTATTGATCTACTATAACTATAGGATACCCTACTCTCTCGAATTGCTGCATTTATTCGAGTGATCCACAAACGACGAAAATTTCTCTTTTGCCTGCCCCTATCCCGATGAGCAGAAACTAGGGCTCTCATTTTCTGTTGAATAGTAGTTCGAGTAAGTCTTGAATGAGTCCCTCGAAAGGTTGATGCAAATAAACGGATTTTTGTTCTACGTCTCCGAGCTATATACCCTCGTCTAATTCTGGTCATTGAATCAAATTAAACTTTGATGAATAACTAATCGATTTATTTTCTTTCAGTCATTCTTTTCCCCTTTCCTCGTCTATTAATAACAAAACGGATTCTTCCAATGTATAAAAAAAAAATTCCAATGGCTTTTGCTACTATGACCTTCCCAACCACGATTTTTTCCAGGTATTTAACCTCGAAATAATAAAATTATAAATTGTATTGATACTAGGTATTAACAAAATAGTCAATTGTAAATTAAGTTGAGTATAAAGTATCAATAAAATAAAGAGTAAAAGTAAATGAATAAATAAATAGTGGGTTCCATCGTTTCTATGGTTGCTTCTTAAACGGTGAGGTCCTCTCTATACACCGGAGCCCCTTCCCTCATTAATCAATGTTATTAGTAACTTGTACAGTTCACATTTTTTGACTCTACCCATTAATTATACAGTAATAGGTCTTTTTCACAATGAGATCTACCCATACAGTAACGGTATTTAATTATAAAGGTTGGCTAGGTAGCTGACCCTGTTAGTCCGTTCTTGCAAAAGTGGGAGCCAAGTTTAATTCTTTTGCTTATTAAATACTATTTCCCCCGCTTAATGGATAACCATTTGCTACCAATGGGGAATTGCTTTTCATCTCCAATTGAAGTGATTGGATTTGCACCAATAGAAACCATAAATTTCATACACAATGGAGGTTTTTTTATATATTGGATGGAATTCTTCCATCCTATTCATTGGTACTGGTCATTGATACTAGAAAAAATTTTTCTTTATTTTGTTCCAGCTCATGATCTGAACGAGTCGCACATACACCCTAGTACATGTTCCTCGACGCTGAGGACATCCCCGAAGAGCGGGGGATTTTGTTACATTTTTTATTGGCTGTCTTGTGTTTCTAATAAGTTGTTTAATAGTTGGCATACTAAATTGTATATAAAATGGGCTGGTTTAGATCAATCCTAACCAGATGATTATGAATTATTTCTATTTGATTTTTACCTTATTTTAATTTTACCCCGGTAAGCAGGTAAAATCTTCAATTTAGGGTCATCCGAATTATGGTTCAAAAAGGAATAGCGGATTTACGTGAAATCCCCGGCGTTTTCGACCGCTACAAGATCAACAATTCCATGAGCTTGGGCTTCTGTTGCTGACATAAAAACATCCCTTTCCATGTCTTCGGATACAACCCATAAAGGGTTGCTCGTTCTTTGTACATAAACCCTTGTGAGGGTTTCGCGGAGTTTCAGAAGTTCTTCCGCTTCTAGGACAAATTCTCCTGTTTGTGCCTCATAAAAAGAACTAGCAGGTTGGTGGATCATTACCCTGATGATATAACATAATGAATGGTTCCTTGATCTCATACGATCGGACGAAGGAAAGAAATAAAGAATAACAAGAAGAAAATAAGAATATATATTATAATTGAACAACCGTACAGGCATTTTTTGTGTATTGTATTGCATACGGCTGCACAATGGAATTTACTTTTCCTTTCCGTCGATCAAAAAGAGAAATAGGATTCGATCCATCAGATCCAAATCGTTAAGTGATCCATTTACCACCCTTCTTTTCGGGAGAGTTTTTAAATACTATGATGGTTCCGTTGCTTTCTATATTAAATTTCTCATTTATTTCATATGTGATTCAGCAATCCCAAAGTTTCTTTTTGATTCGATCAAATAAGTAAAAAAAAAAAATGATCTTGTTTTTTTTTCATTCTAGTACTCTTTCATAACATAAATATTGGAAAGATACCTCTGGTGTGAAAACAAAAAAGTTTGTGACGCTGAAATAAACCCTGGATAGATAAGATCAAAGTGGGAATACCTTTTATCTCATATTACTCGCCCGATACATAATCTCATGTTATGAAAAAACAATAATGGTTTGTTCATATCGAACTCGAAGTGCCATGCTATTATTACTTCATATTCTTATTGATATTACATATCGCGAAGGCATAGTCTTTTTTTCTCTCAAATAAAAACTCATTGGCGCCAAGCGTGAGGGAATGCTATACGTTTGGTAATTTCTCCTCCGACCAGGATGAAAGATCCCATTGAAGCGGCTAATCCCATGCATATTGTATGTACATCTGGTGGCACAAATTGCATAGTATCATAAATAGCTACTCCGGGTATTACCCACCCGCCGGGAGAGTTTATAAACAAATAAAGATCCCTGGTCTCATCCTCTATACTGAGATATACCATGAGACCGATAAGTTGGTTTGAGATCTCGCTATCAACCTCTTGGCCTAAAAAAAGTAATCTTTCTCGATGAAGTCGGTTGATTAGGACAAAATTTTATCCCTTAGGAACCGTACACGCACCTTTGGATGCATACGGTTCAAAAAAAAAATTGCGAAAAGAAAAAAGGAATCAATGTGTTGATTTCAGCCTGCCTTCTTTTTTTTTATAGTAGGACTTTTCTACCTCCTAATGAAGTCGCTTTTTCTTCTATTTTTTTAATAAAGGATTATTTTTTTCTCGCCCTTCGTAAAAAAAAAAAAAAAGAATCCACGAAACTTATCGAATTAACCTCTCATTGATGTATTGTTTCATCTAAATCTAATCCAAATTACGATGTCATTTTCTTGTTCCTGAATGGGCCTACGCAATTATTTTAGGTTTATGCTCTACTCCGGGTAAAGATCCGACCGATTCAAATTTGCACGTATAGAACAAATGATCCCAATACCACTTTTTTGGTACGACTTTTTTTTTCAATTAATTTTATGCCTTTCTTATCTTATGACAAATATTCGATGTAGTCATCATCATATTATTGCATTGATTGGCAGTTTGAGATCGCCCATATGCGATAAAGTAATCGCTTATGATACAAGTGGTAATCATACATATATTACCAATTGGGTTTTTTCTGAACGGAGCCTGGATACTTCATTTTTTTGGATGGATCCAACCAAGAACCAAGCCAACCATAAATTTTTATAATGGATAATATTAATATTGATCTCGACCCCTTCAAAATGAATCTAATTGCACTTCACGCTCCAAATTATTGATGGTTCAAGCAATCTTTTTTGGGCGAAACAGAGGGTATCTCGATCGGTGGAGAGAACGGGGAAATTCCATATGACCCAATATGTCTGACAAGTCGCACTATACGTCAACCCAAACTGCATCTTCCTCTCCAGGACTCCGAAAAGGTACTTTTGGAACACCAATAGGCATCAACTGAAAGAAAGGGGAGTTAAGTACTATATTTTACTTTGATGTGGAAACGTAATGTCATGTTTTATCTCTAGATTGGAAAGTTAATAGAGTAAGATGAAATGAATAAATGAAAATTATTACGAATGGTTGGGTCTGTTCGAATGATGAACAAGTATCGACGCATTCGCTCATATAAAATGAGACCAATCCCCCATTGCGTATTGGTACTTATCGGGTATAGAATAGATCTGCTTATCTTTGTTCCTACGAACAGAATTGTTCCATTATTACCAACGAAATGGAATGAAATAAATATTAACCCTTGCTCCGAAATAATCCACTGAAAGGGAGAGGTCCATAGTATAGTCTTTTCCAATGCGATAAAGTTACATAGTGTCTATTTTTCTTTGATAAAGGGGTATTTCCATGGGTTTGCCTTGGTATCGTGTTCATACCGTCGTATTGAATGATCCCGGTCGGTTGCTTGCTGTACATATAATGCATACAGCTCTCGTTTCTGGTTGGGCCGGTTCAATGGCTCTATACGAATTAGCAGTTTTTGATCCCTCTGACCCCGTCCTTGATCCAATGTGGAGACAAGGTATGTTCGTTATACCCTTCATGACTCGTTTAGGAATAACCAACTCATGGGGCGGTTGGAGTATCACAGGAGGGACTATAACGAATCCGGGTATTTGGAGCTACGAAGGTGTGGCTGGGGCACATATTTTGTTTTCGGGTTTGTGCTTCTTGGCAGCTATTTGGCATTGGGTATATTGGGATCTAGAAATATTCTGTGATGAACGTACAGGAAAACCTTCTTTGGATTTGCCCAAGATTTTTGGAATTCATTTATTTCTATCAGGATTAGCTTGCTTTGGGTTTGGTGCATTTCATGTAACAGGCTTATATGGTCCTGGAATATGGGTGTCTGATCCTTATGGACTAACTGGAAAAGTACAATCTGTAAATCCTGCGTGGGGCGTAGAAGGTTTTGATCCTTTTGTTCCGGGAGGAATAGCCTCTCATCATATTGCAGCAGGTACATTGGGCATATTAGCGGGCCTATTCCATCTTAGTGTCCGTCCGCCCCAACGTCTATACAAAGGATTACGAATGGGTAATATTGAAACTGTCCTTTCCAGCAGTATTGCTGCTGTCTTTTTTGCAGCTTTTGTTGTTGCTGGAACTATGTGGTATGGCTCCGCAACTACCCCCATCGAATTATTTGGCCCCACTCGTTATCAATGGGATCAAGGATACTTCCAGCAAGAAATATATCGAAGGGTTGGTGCCGGACTAGCAGAAAATCAGAGTTTAGCAGAAGCTTGGTCTAAAATTCCCGAAAAATTAGCTTTTTATGATTACATTGGCAATAATCCAGCAAAGGGGGGATTATTTAGAGCGGGCTCGATGGACAACGGGGATGGAATAGCTGTTGGATGGTTAGGACATCCCGTCTTTAGAGATAAAGAAGGGCATGAGCTTTTTGTACGTCGTATGCCTACTTTTTTTGAAACATTTCCAGTAGTTTTGGTAGACGGAGACGGGATTGTAAGAGCCGATGTTCCTTTTAGAAGGGCAGAATCGAAGTATAGTGTCGAACAAGTAGGAGTAACTGTTGAGTTCTATGGTGGCGAACTCGATGGAGTCAGTTATAGTGATCCTGCTACTGTGAAAAAATATGCTCGACGTGCTCAATTGGGCGAAATTTTTGAATTAGATCGTGCTACTTTGAAATCCGACGGTGTTTTTCGTAGTAGCCCTAGGGGTTGGTTCACTTTTGGACATGCTTCGTTTGCTTTGCTCTTCTTTTTCGGACACATTTGGCATGGGGCTAGAACCTTGTTCAGAGATGTTTTTGCTGGTATTGACCCAGATTTGGATTCTCAAGTGGAATTTGGAGCATTCCAAAAACTTGGAGATCCAACTACAAGGAGACAGGTAGTCTGATACATAACTGTTCTTGTATCTTTCGCCTCTATTGATTATTGATATTGAATTTTTTTGATTTTACTTTGACTTTGACATAGAGTACCAGAGAAATCTTGATTTGAATCACCACCTTTTCTTTGACTCTTGGCCTTTTTTAATCTGGGAGATGATCCCAAACGAACAGGTGTGGAAGCTATAATTGTAAACCACGATCGAATTTATGGAAGCATTGGTTTATACATTCCTCTTAGTCTCAACTCTAGGAATAATTTTTTTCGCTATATTTTTTCGAGAGCCTCCTAAGGTTCCGACTAAAAAGTAAAAAAAGGCGAAATAATTTTTCATTATCTTACATTATCTAAGTTGAAGTAAAGTAATGAGCCTCCCGGGAGGCTCATTACTTTACTTCAACTAGTCCCCGTGTTCCTCGAATGGATCTCTTAGTTGTTGAGAGGGTTGCCCAAAAGCGGTATATAAGGCGTACCCCGTAAAACTTACAAGTAAACCAGATATAAAGATGGCGACTAGTGTTGCTGTTTCCATTATTATACAAATTCAAGACCACAATGGATCTATGATAAGATCGTTTATTTACAACAGAATGGTATACAAAGTCAACCGATCTCAACCAATGCAATAGGATTTATGGCTACACAAACCGTTGAGGGTAGTTCTAGATCTGGTCGTCCAAAACAAACTAATATAGGGAATTTGTTGAAACCATTGAATTCGGAATATGGGAAAGTAGCTCCTGGGTGGGGAACCACCCCTTTGATGGGGGTCGCAATGGCTTTATTTGCAGTATTCCTATCTATTATTTTGGAGATTTATAATTCTTCCGTTTTACTGGATGGAATTTCCATGAATTAGGTCCATTAAAATCACGAAGTACTGGCTTTTCAATCAAAAATGAATCACTTAGGACTCGGATTTCTAGGCCATTCGGGCAGTTCGACCGTGGAATTCTTTTGTTTCTGTATTTCTGGAATATGAGTGTGTGACTTGTTATAATTGATCCTATTGATAATACAGAGAATGGGTCTGTCATCTTGAGAGAGATGGGTTCTGCTTCGTCGGATATTAAGTTTTGTATCTGGAGCACGGAATATATGGAATAGTTAAAGAAATATTTAAACTATGATTCATACCTACTATTTAGACCTCGTGACTGGATTAAAAACCCATTTTTAAAAGATTTATTTTATTAGAATAAAATAATTGAATAAATGATGAACAAACGGTTCTTACTCAGAGAACCTTTTAGCTTAGCTTGGGGGCTTTATTCAATCATCGTGGTTCTAGTATGAATCTGAGGTTTCAATCGATTCATAGGGTCTCAACAAGAGAATTCCTATCAACAAAAAAAATAGGGATAAAGAAGATTCAAGAGGCCTGTAACTATCAACATAAAGACGAATGAGCTGACTTGAGATTTTGGCATTATCATCCCAAAGAAGAGCTTTAGGATTTTTCCCCTTCGTATCTTCAAAGAGGATTTAATCTGGAGATTGATTAAGAATAAAGAAGTTTAAAACTTTCTATTACATATTCATTGCAACCAGTATTGGGGTGTTTTTGCTTGAGCTGTACGAGATGAAATTCTCATATACAGTTCTCGGAGGGGGAGTTACATTGGTTTACCTATCTCAATAAAGTATATGATTGGTTCGAAGAGCGTCTCGAGATTCAGGCGATTGCAGATGATATAACTAGTAAATACGTTCCTCCTCATGTCAACATATTTTATTGTCTAGGGGGGATTACACTTACTTGTTTTTTAGTACAAGTAGCTACGGGATTTGCCATGACTTTTTACTATCGTCCGACCGTTACCGAGGCCTTTGCCTCTGTTCAATACATAATGACGGAAGCCAACTTTGGTTGGTTAATCCGATCAGTTCATCGATGGTCGGCAAGTATGATGGTCCTAATGATGATCTTGCACGTATTTCGTGTGTATCTCACCGGTGGGTTTAAAAAACCTCGCGAATTAACTTGGGTTACGGGTGTGGTTCTGGCTGTATTGACCGCATCTTTTGGTGTAACTGGTTATTCCTTACCTTGGGACCAAATCGGTTATTGGGCTGTCAAAATTGTGACAGGCGTACCTGATGCTATTCCAGTAATAGGATCACCCTTAGTCGAGTTATTACGCGGAAGCGCTAGTGTGGGTCAATCCACTTTGACTCGTTTTTATAGTTTACACACGTTTGTATTACCCCTTCTTACTGCCGTATTTATGTTAATGCATTTCCCAATGATTCGTAAGCAAGGTATTTCAGGTCCTTTATAGATCCTTTATAGAGAAGGCATATCATAGATTAGATATTTGTAATCAATTATATAAAATTTTGGGAGGAACAATAGTATTTCATTGCTACAAATATGGATTATTGAAAAGAATAAGACATGTGTTTGGATATTTCCCTTCAACTCCGTAGTATTTTTTTTTTTGATACAAATAGTTGAAGTGGATTCTCCGAAGAGAATATGGATTATGGGAGTGTGTGACTTGAACTATTGATTGGCCCGCGCGGATATATGATTTTATCTGCCACATTGGAATTTACAACCAGATGTGTCTCTGTTCCAACCACCACGTAAGTCCCATACAGAGGGTAGGCTGGTTTGCTTGAGGAGAATTTTTTCTATGATCAGACCCGAGTCGTGCATGAACTGGCTCCGTAAGATTCAGTAAAATGAGTGATGTGGCATGATCCAGATTATATATTCTATCTATTCCATTTACTTAATAGTATGCACAAATGTATTCATTTCCGCTGCATTGATTCCGACCTATCATACTATCGGAGTGAAACAAAGGATCTAAAGAAGAACAGAGGCTAGACTAGATTAGTAACAAGTAAATCCTTTGTATGTAAGACGACTTGAGATAGTTTTGGGGGGATAAACACCAATTTCAAGGCACGAGACGACCCAAAAAGCACTTGATCATGATCAAATTTGTAAGCCTACGTGGGTATTGAGCATTTAC